ATGAACTAGATCAGAATCATTCTCAACGAGTCCATAAGAAGTGATCCCATTTTTTTCATCGGGTCCGGGTAGAGACCAAAGGTCTTGAGCGACCGATCCGGCAGAACAACTCAAAAGATAAAGAAGTGTCGTTAATTTCTTCATGCTCATTCCAAGTTCGAAATACCATTTGTACAAATAAGAATCCCCTTCATTACATGATTTCTTCTTCATATAGATAGATATAGGATCTATGGGGCAATTACTTAGAAGTACATTTTGTGCAACAGCCCTTCCTATCTGATAGAAAAGGATCCCATGATCCTGAACCGATCTTACCTGGGATCGCAAATCCCAAGTTTGCCTATGAAGAGCAGATCTAATTGTATTATTGTCTATAATTGATTTCTTCTGTGTAATACTAATCGATAGGGCCTCATTGGTAAGTGCTACAAGATCTCGTGCATTGGAACCCATGGTTATGGACCCGACTCCATTAGTCTGGAACATTTTCTTTTCCAAGTGAAATCCCCTAGTATATGAAAGGGTGAAAAAGCGCTTTCGTTGTTGTGGAATAAGAAGCCTTCGTATCTTAATGCATGTATTTAATTTATTCGGAGCTATTAGAGCGGGATCCACTTTTTTGGGAATATGAGTCGAAGCAATAACAAGAATATTTCTAGCGGACCACCTGTCACAATCCCTGGAGAGATGGTTCACTAATAGACCGAGGGATAAGTAATTCGACTCATTCACATCCAGATCATGAATGTTTGGAATCCATATTATGCAAGGAGACATTGCTTTTGCAAATTCGAATTGAAGGGTGATATAAAATCGGTCTATTTCTGGCATCATATCCATAGTTAGCGCATTCATCACAGTTAGCAGCTCCAGCTCCGTATCAAGGTCACGATGGATATCGTCACCAGCATCGATATCGTCACTAGCATCGATATCGTCACTAGCATCGATATCGTCACTAGCATCAATATCGTCAATATCGGAATCATCAATAAGAAAACCTTTAGGCTTGTTATCCAGGAACTTGTTCAGAAATACCGTAATGAAAGGAACATAGGAGTTTGTCGCTAGGTATTTGACCAAATAGGATCGTCCAGTTCCTATAGAACCTATCACTAAAATACCCCTAGAGGGGGATAGGGCTAAGCGGAGCGAAAAGGGTTTTCCATGAGATGGGAAATGAAAACTATTAGCCCCACACGAGGTTTGTGAATAAGTGATTGTCTGATACTGAGCAAGGAATATCCGTCTTTCTGCTAAACAAGATGTATTGAACTCATAATTCATTAGACACTTTTTATGAATGTCAACTAAATATCGTAAGTAAATTGCTCCCGGTTGTTCAATCATTTGATAACCAGAGTCATTCTTTGATAAATGATCGCTATGAGTTAGACTCAATAGAATTTGATCAATCCTTTTTTCTGTCGTTAAGGTGGAGAACTGAACCAAGAATTCTCTTTCTTCATCATCAATCGAATCACTGTTCGCGACCCAGGATTCTATTTTATCATCAATCCAATCACCGTTCACGTTTTTTCTTTTTCTTATCAATGAATAGATCTCTTTACTTGTATGACTTAGATGTCTCGTATTTCTCGAAAAAGTGATTCGATTGGTGGGATTTGGTATGGTACTTATGAGATCAATGAGATTGATATTCAAATATTTCTTCTTAGAACGTATTGATTTGACCCCAGAAGCGGAACCACCACCCAATAGCATGTTACCGCCAGAAGCAGAACCCCGCATTTCTTCTAGAGAATCCCCTAATTGTTCCAGAGCAACTAGAAAGAGATTCTTTAACCAGAACAGTTCAGATGTAGGATACCTATCCAGAAGTTTTCGCAACTCAATCATGTATGATGGAATCATCAAAGATTTGACCTTTTCGAACTCTGTCTGTAACTCACTAGAGGCTCGGGAAACAAAGAGAAGATGTGTACGAACGAGATATCCAGCAACAAGAAGAAGGAAAAGGATTGAATAGAGGAACTCCCGAACATTTGGCGATCTCGGATGTGTCGATATCAATGGTGACTCATTATTTCGATGAATCATTTCTTCGGACAGAAGAAGATTATGTAAACACTTTCTCGAAATCTCACTTATCAGATTCCATTGTGGAAGACACCATTTTTTCTGAAGAATTCGCCATGATATATCTGATCCATACATAATATCATGAAAAATGGATACAAATTTTTGACTGCTACTTAGTATCGGCAATAGGTCTGAAAAAGTATCTAAAAATATCAAATTTAGATATTTGTACCCTGTCGAAGTAAAGAACCATGGCATATATGTTTGGAATAGATTCCATTTTGAGAGAGTTGAAAAAGCACTATCTCGTTGAAAGGTTCTATATATCTGCCCTTTCTCAACGCATTTCTTTAGACAAAGACTCCGCTTTTTCCGCGTTTCGGATGGTAAATCTTTCTCAGAATATGGAGTGTAGTAAATCAAGCCCCTCCTTGAATTGAAATTGCGAGACTGA